AAGAAATCCTTCTGTGGTATTCCATATATTTGGTAGTTCCTTACCGTGTTAATTACCAATTATTGGGAATTGAGATTCCTAAGCAATACGAATTAATAGTAATATTTTGGGATAGATATTACCTCCCCTTTTCCCTTTTCAAATAAATTAAATTGAAATGATTGAAGTTTTTCTATTTGGAATTGTCTTAGGTCTAATTCCTATTACTTTGGCTGGATTATTCGTAACCGCATATTTACAATACAGGCGTGGTGATCAGTTGGACCTTTAATTAATATTAATTCACATCTCTTTTTTTAACTGACCTCCTCCTTTCTTTAATTTCATTTGTGGGGGGGTCAAAGGTCAAATTCAGATTGCTGTATTTCAGTTCAGTGGAATTTTAGATCTAACAAGACAAGAGCAGAATCACGCTCTGTAGGATTTGAACCTACGACATTGGGTTTTGGAGACCCACGTTCTACCGAACTGAACTAAGAGCGCTTTCTTACCACAACGGAAAAGACTGTAAAGAAGGGGGTTCTTTTTTTTATATAGTATAGAACCCCCCAAAAAATTTCAACCCCAATAAATACTTCTTGCATATGTATACTATCATAAAATTGAAAATTATGTATTATGTATGTCCAAATTGAATCGCTCTAAAATGTATCTCTGGTTACTGCTCCGAGGAGCAATAATAGGTAGGGATGACAGGATTTGAACCCGTGACATTTTGTACCCAAAACAAACGCGCTACCAAGCTGCGCTACATCCCTTTCAACTGGTCTACAGTATCATTGTAGAAAATCCCCGTCTTGTTTTCCACATCCTTATTTTATTTCCATTTCCTTCCTTTCTATGCAAAATGTATCTTGCCATTTCTTCCTCTTGGTCTCATATCATATAACATATAATAATAAATTAATATTTTTCTCGGGAATTCTCAGGCGCAAAGGGACCCGTTTTTTTGCTTTAAGAAAAAGAAAATCTTCTCTACCGAATCATTGCACATGTCAAGTTGAATTTTTGATTCCACACACAAATACAGGTGGTCTTTAACTACATATACATCTCTTACCATAATGTATTACAATATGGAATATAAAAAAAAGAAGGAGGATTCTCAATGCGAGATTTTAAAACATATCTTTCCGTGGCACCGGTACTAAGTACTCTCTGGTTCGGGTCTTTAGCAGGTTTATTGATAGAAATCAATCGTTTCTTCCCAGATGCGTTGACATTTCCTTTTTTTTCATTCTAGTTATTGATATGGAAAGGGGTGAAGAAGATTAGAGATAGAGTCAAATATTTGTGACTAATCTCTCTTTCCCGTCTTTTTTTTTCGAATTAGATAGATTGAATACGGGGGTAAAGAGAAAGAAAAAAGTTGATTCAACCTCAGTTAAATTCGGGTTAAGGCTCAAATTAAATTAAGAATCAAATTAATAATAGAGTTAAAAGAAAACAAAAGGGAAATGTGACTAGAATAAGAGTATCATGCAATACAAGATACTTAAATGTGTACTGCGATTAGAAATCGCTTTCGAAATTGTTGTATTACTTATTATTTACTATATTAATTGCAACAAAATTTCATAATTTGATTTTGAGTTGTTAGCCACTTCTATTTTTTCGTCCCTTTTCCTTTCTTCTTATTTGCGTCGGATCGGAAAATAGAAACGTTGGGTGAATCAAAAACCCAAAGGAGGTTCATGGCAAAGGGTAAAGACGTTCGAGTAAGGGTTATTTTGGAATGTACCGGTTGTGTTCGAAACGGTGTTAATAAGGAATCAACGGGTATTTCCAGATATATTACTCAAAAGAATCGACACAATACACCTAGTCGATTGGAATTGAGAAAATTCTGTCCGTATTGTTTCAAACATACAATTCATGGGGAGATAAAGAAATAGATATAGATCGAACCTAGTGCTTGGGTGTCACCCTTTCAAGGAACATGAAAAAAATTTAGATATATATTTCTATTATTTCATATATTGAAATAAAAACAACTAAATAAATATAGACAAACCCAATCCTATGAATTTCTTCTATAAATTTTTTTTGATTTGATCGAAATAGTATTTTAGGGATAAGGAATAAACAAATTATGGATAAATCCAAGCGACTCTTTCTTAAATCCAAGCGATCTTTTCGTAGGCGTTTGCCCCCGATCCAATCGGGGGATCGAATTGATTATAGAAACATGAGTTTAATTAGTCGATTTATTAGTGAACAAGGAAAAATATTATCTAGACGGGTGAATAGATTAACCTTAAAAGAACAACGATTAATTACTATTGCTATAAAACAAGCTCGTATTTTATCTTCGTTACCTTTTCTTAATAATGAGAAACAATTTGAAAGAAGGGAGTCAACCACCAGAACTCCTGGTTTTAGGAACAGAAAAAAATAGGCTTCCTTTTCAATTGAATCAAAATTCTAATCCGAACTCAAAAACAGATGGACGTTTTGTTCAAAAAATCCGAGAATCATTCGTGTCGTAAGAAAAAAAAGAATCGGGTAAGAGGAATAAATTTTTTTATCGGGCGTGTTCGCTCATTTTGACGACTTTATCATATTATCAGATTTTATCATACTAATTTCTACTCTACCTTCCCGGAGTTCATTCTCCAGAGAATTCCATTTCAAAAAGTTTTGCGGATTCCTTCCAATCCCCTTATTTTATGATCTCGTTGGAAATCATATAAAGACAATTCCTATTTGATATAGCTATTTGTGCAAGGATTTTACGATTAAGAAGCAACCGCCCCTTATACAGATTGTGTATTAATCTACTATAAATATAGGATGCCCCCGCCCCGCGAATTACTGCATTTATTCGAGTGATCCACAAACGACGAAAATCCCTTTTTTTCCTATCTCTATCACGATGCGCCGAAACCAAAGCTCTTATTTTCTGTTGAATAATTGTTCGAGTAAGTCTTGAATGAGCCCCGCGAAAACTGGATGCAAATAAACGCATTTTTGTTCTACGTCTCCGAGCTATATATCCTCGTCTAATTCTGGTCATTGAGTAAATGAAACTTTAATGAATAACTAATCGATTTCCTTTCTTTCAGTTATTCTTTTCCCCCTTCCTAGTCTATTAATAACAAAACGGATTCTTCCAATTTATAAAATCAAAATTCCAATGGCTTTTGCTACTATAACCTTCCCGACCACGCTTTTTTCCTTTTTTCTAGGCATTGGAAAAATAAAAATAGAAATAGCTAAAGAAATTGTGGGTTCCATCGTCTCTATGGTTACTTCTTAAACGGTGAGGTCTTCTCTATACACCGGAGCCCTTTCCTTCATTTTATTGGTAACTTGTACAGTTACCACTCTTGGGCTCTACCCATGAATTTTCCAGTAATGGGTCTTTCATAATGAGATATACCTTATACAGTAACGGTATTTAATTATGAAGATTGGTTGGGTAGCTGACCTTGTGAGTCCGTTCTTCTAAACATAATATTTCTACTTTTTTAAATAGGATTTCCCCCGCTTAATGGGTAACTATTTGTTACCAATGGGGAATTCTTTCTCATCTTAAATTGAAAATTCAGGTGATTTAATTTGCACCAATTGAAACCATAAATTTCATACACAACAGAAAGATATGATAGATCCATCTTTTTTAGATAGTGAATGGAGTTCTTCCATTCTATCCGATTCACCGGTACTGATCATTGATACTGGAAAAATTGTTTTTTTCTTTTGTTTTGTCTCAGTCCATGATTTAAACGAGTCGCACATACACCCTCGTACATGTTCCTCGACGCTGAGGGCATCCCCCAAGAGCGGGGGATTTCGTGACGTTTCTGATTGGCTGTCTTGGGTTTCTAATAAGTTGTTTAATAGTTGGCATGCTGAATTATACATTATGGGCTGGTTTAGATTGATCCTAACCGGATGATTATGGATTTATTCGATTTCAATATATTAATAGAATATTAAACCCTTAATTAAGTAATTAAGAAGTAAGAAGATAAAATCTTAAATCGTATATTTGCACGAAGCTATTTTTTATCCAACCGCTACAAAATCAACAATTCCATGAGCTTGGGCTTCTGTTGCTGACATAAAAGTATCCCTTTCCATGTCTTCGGATACAGCCCATAAGGGCTTGCCTGTTCTTTGTACATAAACCCTTGTAAGGATTTCGCGCAGTTTCAGTAGTTCTTCCGCTTCCAGGATAAGTTCGGACGTTTGTGCCTCATAAAAACCGGCAGCAGGTTGATGGATCATTACCCTGATCATATAATATAACACAATCAAAGGTTCCTGTATCTCGCACGAGGAGGCAAGGCGAAGAGATAAAGAATAAAATAAGAAAAAGATAGAATTGAACAACCGTACGGGCATTTTTTTCACATTGCATACGGCTCCACAATGGAATTTTTTTACCTTTCATCGAAGAAAGAGAAAATGTGGGATCTATTATACCCAGATCGGTAAATGATCCAATTACCACCCTTCTTTTTTTTTTCGGAGGAGTTCAAAAATACTATGATGGCCCCGTTGCTTTAATATATTTCGTCTGTGATTCAGCAATCCCAAAGTTTCTTTTTTTTTTTTTTCGTACTCTTTCATAACATAAATGTTGTTAATAACCTGCCGGTGTGAAAAAAGTTTGTGACGCTGAAATCGACCTACGATAGGTAAGATAAAATCGGAAATACCCTTCCTTTATCTCATACTACTCTTTCGATACATAATCTAATATTTTGAAAAACAATAAAAAATTTGCATATCGAATTCGAAGTGCCATGCTAATATTACTTAATATTAATAATTCATATGGCGAAGGCATAGTCTTCTTTTTTCTCTTAAATAAAAAACCCATTGGCGCCAAGCGTGAGGGAATGCTAGACGTTTGGTAATTGCTCCTCCGACCAGGATAAAAGACCCCATTGAGGCGGCTAATCCCATGCATATTGTCTGTATATCTGGTCGCACAAATTGCATAGTATCATAAATGGCTATTCCAGGTATTACCCATCCGCCGGGAGAGTTTATAAGCAAATACAGATCCTTGGTCTCACTCTCCGAACTGAGATATACAAAAAGACCAATAAGTTGATTCGAAACATTGCTATCAATCGCTTGGCCTAAAAAAATTAATCTTTCTCGATAAAGTCGGTTGATTCGGATAAAATTGTATCCCTTAGGAGCCGTACGGGCACCTTTTGATGCATACGGTTCAACAAAACTAAAACTTGCGAAAAAAAATCAATGTGTAGCTTCCAGCCCTCTTTCTTTTTTTATAGCGGACTCCTTTTAATGAAGGAAGGGGCTTCTCTTTCATTTTTGAAGAACGATGCGTTTGGCCGGTTTTCCTATAATATTAGAATATAAAAAACAGTTTTATCGCACTAACTTTTCATTGATGTATTTTTTCATCGAGATCCAATCCAAAAATCACGATGCCATTTTCTTGTTCCTGAATGGGCTTCTTCCATTTTTTTAGGTTTATGCTCTACTCCGAGTAAGGATCCGCCCGATTTTGATTTGCACATATAGGACAAATGACCCCAATACCACGTCTTTGTTTTTTTTTTTTCATTTTTTCTCAATTTTGGAATTCATTTCTTTTATGTCTTCCGCCAAATATTCGACGTATCCATTCTATTTATTATTCGATTGATTAACTGTTTGGGATCAGTGCTATTTAATAATTTCTTTCTAAATAGAGTTGTTTATGATATCTATAAGTCCTAATAATAGATATATTACCAATTGGGTTTTTCTAAACGGAGCCTGGATACTTAATTTTATTGGTCCAGCCAAGTCGACCATAAATTATTTGAATTGCTAATATTAATCTGGATACCTCTTCACAAAACGGATCTAATTGCATTTCATTGCACTTGATGATTCAATCGCTTTTTTTGGGGGCGAAAGAGAGGATATCTCGATCGGGGGAGAGAATGGGGAAATCCCATATGACCCAATATATCTGACAGGGCGCACTATATGTCAATCCAAGTTGGATTTCGCTCTCCGGGAGTTCGAAAAGGAACTTTTGGAACACCAATAGGCATAAACTGAAAGAAAAAAGAATTAAGTACTCTATTTCACTTTGATGTGGAAACGTAATAATGGTTTTATTATTTTAATAATATTAGCTTTATCGTCATATTTTCTACATAGATAGAATAAGTTCATAAAATAAAGGAAAACAGAGAAAGTTTTTACGAATAGGTACTTTGAATGATGACTAAATATGGATGCATGCGCTCTTCGAAAAGGGAATAAACCCCCATTGCGTATTGGTACTTATCGAGTATAGAATAGATCCGCTTCTCTTTTTTCCTATGAACCAAATTGTTCCATTTTTACTAAAAGAATAGAACAAATAGTAACCCTTTTTCCGAGATAATCCACTGAAAAAAAAGGGGGTCCATAGCATAGTTTTTTCAATGCAATAAAGTTACATAGTGTCTATTTTTTGTTGATAAAGGGGTATTACCATGGGTTTGCCTTGGTATCGTGTTCATACTGTCGTATTGAATGATCCCGGTCGTTTGCTTTCTGTTCATATAATGCATACAGCTCTGGTTGCTGGTTGGGCCGGTTCAATGGCTCTATATGAATTAGCAGTTTTTGATCCCTCCGACCCTGTTCTCGATCCAATGTGGAGACAAGGTATGTTCGTTATACCCTTCATGACTCGTTTAGGAATAACCAATTCATGGGGCGGTTGGAGTATTACAGGAGGGACGATAACGAATCCAGGGGTTTGGAGTTACGAAGGTGTAGCCGGGGCGCATATTGTGTTCTCTGGCTTGTGCTTCTTGGCAGCTATCTGGCATTGGGTGTATTGGGATCTAGAAATATTTGGTGATGAACGCACAGGAAAACCTTCTTTGGATTTGCCTAAGATCTTTGGAATTCATTTATTTCTCTCAGGAGTGGCTTGCTTTGGCTTTGGCGCATTTCATGTAACAGGATTGTATGGTCCTGGAATATGGGTGTCCGACCCATATGGACTAACTGGAAAGGTACAATCTGTAAATCCCGCGTGGGGTGTGGAAGGTTTTGATCCCTTTGTTCCAGGAGGAATAGCCTCTCATCATATTGCAGCGGGGACATTGGGCATATTAGCAGGCTTATTCCATCTTAGTGTCCGCCCGCCCCAACGTCTATATAAAGGATTACGTATGGGCAATATTGAAACCGTTCTTTCCAGCAGTATCGCTGCTGTCTTTTTTGCAGCTTTTGTTGTTGCTGGAACTATGTGGTATGGTTCAGCAACTACTCCTATCGAATTATTTGGTCCCACCCGTTATCAATGGGATCAGGGATACTTTCAGCAAGAAATATATCGAAGAGTTAGCGCTGGACTAGCCGAAAATCAAAGTTTATCAGAGGCTTGGTCTAAAATTCCTGAAAAATTAACTTTTTATGATTACATCGGAAATAATCCAGCGAAAGGGGGATTATTCAGAGCGGGTTCAATGGATAACGGAGATGGAATAGCTGTCGGGTGGTTAGGACATCCTATCTTTAGAGATAAAGAAGGGCGTGAACTTTTTGTACGTCGCATGCCTACTTTTTTTGAAACATTTCCAGTTGTTTTGGTAGACGGAGATGGAATTGTTAGAGCCGATGTTCCCTTTAGAAGGGCAGAATCGAAGTATAGTGTCGAACAAGTAGGCGTAACCGTTGAGTTCTATGGTGGCGAACTGAACGGAGTGAGTTATAGTGATCCTGCGACTGTGAAAAAATATGCTAGACGTGCCCAATTGGGTGAAATTTTTGAATTAGATCGTGCTACTTTGAAATCCGATGGTGTTTTTCGTAGCAGTCCAAGAGGTTGGTTTACTTTTGGACATGCCTCCTTTGCTCTGCTCTTCTTCTTCGGGCACATTTGGCATGGTGCTAGAACCTTATTCAGAGATGTTTTTGCTGGTATTGACCCAGATTTGGATGCTCAAGTGGAATTTGGAGCATTCCAAAAACTTGGAGATCCAACTACAAGAAGACAAGTAGTCTGATGCAGCATTGCTCTGTTATTTTTCGCTTCTCACTTCTATTTTCTCTTTGTGATTTTACATAGGATACTGAAAAAGTCTGGATTTAAATCTCCGCCCTTTCGCCTTTTCTTTGATTTTTTTTTCTTTAATCGGGGAGATGATCCCCAATAAACAGGTATGGAAGCTATAATTGTAAACCGCGATCAAATTTATGGAAGCATTGGTTTATACATTCCTCTTAGTCTCGACTCTAGGGATCATTTTTTTCGCTATCTTTTTTCGCGAACCACCTAAAGTTCCAACTAAAAAATGAAATGATTTTTCATTATCTGAATTGAAGTAATGAGCCTCCCAACATTGGGAGGCTCGTTACTTCAACTAGTCCCCGTGCTCTTCGAACGGGTCTCTTAGTTGTTGAGAGGGTTGCCCAAAAGCAGTATATAAGGCGTACCCAGTAAAACTTACAAGTAATCCAGATATAGAGATGGCGACTAGGGTTGCTGTTTCCATTATTATATAATTTCAAGACCACAATGGATCTATGATAAGATTGTTTATTTACAACGGAATGCTATACAAAGTCAACAGATCTCAATGAATACAAAATAGGATTTATGGCTGCACAAACTGTTGAGGGTAGTTCTAGATCTGGTCCAAGACGGACGTCTGTAGGGGCTTTATTAAAACCATTGAATTCGGAATATGGTAAAGTAGCTCCTGGATGGGGAACTACTCCTTTGATGGGTGTCGCAATGGCTCTATTTGCGGTATTCCTATCTATTATTTTGGAGATTTATAATTCTTCCGTTTTACTGGACGGAATTTCACTGAATTAGATTTATAAGAACCCTAGCTTTTAAATAAAAATACAAAAAACGATGCATTTAGGCCTCGGCTTTTTATTTTATCTTATTCTTTTTTGGTAGTTCGACCGCGAAATTTTTGTGTTTCTGTATTTCCGGAATATGAGTGTGTGACTTGTTATAATTGATCCTATTGAGAGTACAGAGAGTGGGTCTGTCGTCTTGATAGAGATGGTTTTACCCCGTCGGATATTCATTCTAGTATCTGGAGCACGGAATATATGAAATATATCACGAAGTATTTGAACTATGATTCATACTTAATATTCAGACCTCGTGGCCGGATTCCTCAAATTTTTCCAAAGAAAAAAAGTTTTCAATTGAAAGAGTTTTCTTCTTTCAAATTCCCGTTTCTGCTTTGATTTTGCTCAAAGAACAAACTTTTCTTTCTAGTTTTAGTCATTCTATCGATTCTACTCGTTGAATAAATGATGATCCAACGGTTCTTACTCAGGGAATCCTTGACTTAGCTTGAAGGTTTTATTGAATCATCGTGGTTCTAGTATGAATTTAAGGTTTCAATTGATTCCTAGGGTCTTAACAAGAAAATTCCTATCAATAATAAAGAAAACAAAAAAAAGTAAAGCTACATTACATACAAATTCAAATAACAGATGAAAGAAAAAAATAGGGAAATAGAAGATTCAAGAGGCCTGGAACAATCAACAGAAAGACAAGTGAGCCTACTTGATTTTTTGACATTCTAATTATAACAAAAAAAAAAAGAGCTTTCTTACTTTTACCCTTTCATATTTTTAGCGAAAATTGAATCAAAAGATTAAGAAGTTTCCAATTTTCTATTCCATACCTATTTTAACCTGTTTTTGGTTTTTTTTGTTTGAGCTGTACGAGATGAAATTCTCATATACGGTTCTCAGAGGGGGAGTCCCCTTGGTTTACCTATCTCAATAAAGTCTACGATTGGTTCGAAGAGCGTCTCGAGATTCAGGCGATTGCAGATGATATAACTAGTAAATACGTTCCTCCTCATGTCAACATATTTTATTGTCTAGGAGGAATTACGCTTACTTGTTTTTTAGTACAAGTCGCTACAGGGTTTGCTATGACTTTTTACTACCGTCCGACCGTTACGGAGGCTTTTGCTTCTGTTCAATACATAATGACGGAAGCTAACTTTGGTTGGTTAATCCGATCAGTTCATCGATGGTCAGC